TATTTATATAACGGATCGTATGGTGGGCCATAAATTGGGGGAATTCGTACCTACTATAAATTTCCGAGGACACGCAAAAAATGATAATAGATCTCGTCGTTAAAATAAGAGTAGTTAATAAAAGTGAATATAGATGCTTATTGTTTATTAGCGAGAGGCAAATCTTATGATAAAGAAGAATCCATATACCGAAATATATATGCGCTTTAAGTAAACATATATGTATGTCTGCTAATAAAGCAGAAAGAGTAATTGAAATTGATCAGATTTGTGGACGTTTATACGAAGAAAGACGTATGAGACTCGAACTTATGCCTTATCGAGTGAGTTATCCAATTTTAAAATTGGTTTATTCTGCAGCAACAAATGCTATTCACAATGTCGGTTTAAACGAAGCAAGTTTAATCATTAGCAAAGCGGAAGTCGTGAAGGGGTACTACTGTGAAAAAATTAAAACCTCGAGCTCGAGGGCGCAGTTATCCGATAAAAAGACCCGTTTTTCATATAACTATTGGATTAAAAGATATATCTGTAAAGGAAGTATAAAAAAGGAAGTATAAAGGAGCCAAATACGCCATATTATACTTCAAAGGCAACGTATGGAGAAATAAAAATAAGTAAGTACACGGATATGACGTGTCATGATATATATAGTATTGGGAGATTATGGGACAAAAAATAAATCCACTTGGTTTCAGACTTGGTGCAACCCAAGGTCATCATTCTCTTTGGTTTGCACAACCACAAAATTATTCCGAAGGGCTACAAGAAGATCAAAAAATCCGAGATTGGATCAAGAATTATGTACAAAAAAATATTCAAATATCCTCTGGTGTTGAGGGAATTGCATGCATAAAGATTCAAAAAAGAATCGATTTGATTCAGGTCATAATCTATATGGGATTCCCAAAATTATTACTAGAAGGTAAAGGTGGGCCTCGAAGAATCGAAGAATTGCAGATAGATGTACAAAAAGAAATTAATTGTGTAAACCGAAAACTCAACATTGCTCTTACAAGAATTACAAACCCTTATGGACACCCTAATATTCTCGCCGAATTTATAGCCGGACAATTAAAGAATAGGGTTTCATTTCGAAAAGCAATGAAAAAGGCTATTGAATTAACTGAACAAGCAGGTACAAAAGGAATTCAAGTACAAATTGCAGGACGTATCGACGGAAAAGAGATTGCGCGTGTCGAATGGATCAGAGAGGGTAGAGTTCCTCTACAAACCATTCGAGCTAAAATTGATTATTGTTCCTATGCAGTTGGAACTATCTATGGGGTATTAGGCATCAAAATTTGGATATTTGTAGACGAGGAAGCCTAAGCCTTTATTTGACTTGTCTTTACGTTCTATCGGAAATAAAAAAGCAAAAAATGACAAACTCTTTCATTCTTTTTCTGTTAAATAAAAAAAAAAAAAAATGGGCAATTCTATAAGGTTGAATAAAAATTCAATTCATTTTTTTATATTGATATAATTGCTATGCTTAGTGTGTGACTCGTTGGTTTTTGTAGGGTTAGTAGTCAAAAAAACGGACTGGCCCATAGTATGAACTAATAACTATCGAACTAATAACCAACTCACCGCTTCATATTATCTGGATCTAAAGAACTAGTCACGATATGATATATTGATCATATCATTGTAGCAACTGAATTTTTGTTTGCATAAACAAGCAAAAAAAAGAAAAACCAATCTGATTTTAAGTTGTGAAGCAATAACAAAAAGAATGCAGATAAATGGAAGGGTGAGAGAAAGAGAGAAAAAGAATACTAATGCTATATGATTCCAATATGTAAGGTCTCTGAGCGATCTTATAAAGGATAGCGTAATAAAGCATCAATACTAATTTGATTGATCTATAATTCGATGAATTTGTTCATAGAACAAAAAAAGTCAAGAGCCCCGGGTCCACAAAGACTGAGAAAATTGACTCAATAACACATTTCATTTTCATTAGGAGCTCCGCTGTAGAATTCAGGCCTAACCATTAATCGCGAAGCGATGGGAACGGCGGAACCCGTGGATGCAGAAGATTCTATTGAAAACGAATCCTAATAATTCATTGGGTAGGATGGCGAAACGAACCCGGGACCAATCCACTTTTATTCTGAGAGGCCATGTCATAGGATAACCCTACAACTGAAATAGATATGGAAAGAGTAAATATTCGCCCGCGAAAGTTTTTATTTTATTGGATTTCTAAATTTTGATAGATCCAATATAATATGATAATAAAAAAGACAAAACAAAATAAATACTCGTTATAATAAAACGAAATTCTATTATTATTATCTCTAACTAATCTATAAAATAATTATCTATAACTATAAATAAATAGAAATTGAATACATGTTTAGTTTTTTTTATATAAACTATCAAAACAAGATATACAAATTTCTAATAGATTAGATATTAGATAAAATCTCAAAGACTCCCACGATTCAGTATATTATTCATTAAATACATGTATACCATGTTATAATTGTTATTTTTCATTCGCGAGGAGCTGGATGAGAAGAAACTCTCATGTCCGGTTCTGTAGTAGAGATGGAATTGAAATTGAAAAAGAACCATCAACTATAACCCCAAAAGAGCCAGATTCCGTAAACAACATAGAGGAAGAATGAAAGGAATATCTTATCGAGGTAATCGTATTTGCTTTGGTAGATATGCTCTTCAGGCACTTGAACCCGCGTGGATCACGTCTAGACAAATAGAAGCAGGGCGGCGAGCAATGACACGAAACGTACGCCGCGGCGGAAAAATATGGGTACGTATATTTCCAGACAAACCTGTTACAGTAAGACCCGCGGAAACGCGTATGGGTTCCGGTAAAGGATCTCCCGAATATTGGGTAGCTATCGTTAAACCGGGTAGAATACTTTATGAAATGGGTGGAGTAGCAGAAAATGTAGCCAGAAAGGCTATTTCAATAGCGGCATCCAAAATGCCTATACGAACGCAATTCATTATTTCGGGATAAGAATGTATAACCAAAGAAAAGAAATCTTTTGAATGAAAAAAAAAACAAAATTATAGGTTTCTTTTTTTTTTGTTTTGGACAAACAATATTTCTTTTTTTACTTAGCCCCTTCGCAGTGAAAGAGCAAATAAAAAAAAAAATGATATGATTCAACCTCAAACCCACTTAAATGTAGCGGATAACAGCGGGGCCCGACAATTAATGTGTATTCGAATCATAGGAGCTAGTAATCGACGATATGCTCATATTGGTGACGTTATTGTTGCTGTAATCAAGGAAGCAATACCAAATACACCTCTAGAAAAATCCGAAGTGATCAGAGCTGTAATTGTACGTACTTGTAAAGAACTCAAACGTGACAACGGTATGATACTACGATATGATGACAATGCTGCGGTTGTTATTGATCAAGAAGGAAATCCCAAAGGAACTAGAATTTTTGGTGCGATCGCACGGGAATTGAGACAGTTAAATTTCACTAAAATAGTTTCATTAGCACCTGAAGTATTATAAGTCTAATAAAACGGAGACTCTAATGCTATTATAGCATTTGAATAAAATATGAATAGAGTAAACTAGATTAATTAGTAAATTTGTCTCACGCATATATCTTTAACGATTCATAAAATAGAAAGAAAAAAGCATGTTGATTATATCAAAGTTCGGGGGTAACAATAATTTTAATTTATCATGGGTAAAGACACTATTGCTGATATAATAACTTCTATACGCAATGCCGACATGAATAGAAAAGGAACAGTTCGAATACCATCTACTAACATCACCGAAAACCTTGTTAAAATACTGTTAAGAGAAGGTTTTATTGAAAATGTGAGGAAACATCAGGAAAACAACAAATATTTTTTGGTTTTAACCCTACGGCATAGAAGGAATAGGAAAGGTCCATGTAAAACTGTTTTAAATTTAAAACGGATCAGTCGACCCGGTCTACGAATCTATTCTAGTTATCAACGAATTCCTAGAATTTTAGGTGGGATGGGGATTGTAATTCTTTCTACCTCTCGGGGTATAATGACGGACCGAGAGGCCCGACTAGAAGGAATCGGCGGAGAAATTTTGTGTTATATATGGTAAGCTTTCCTATATCCAAATTAAGATATGGAACTTTACTATTTGTGAAAAAAAAAGATAAAGAACGGGTTTCTATTCTCACTCTCCTCTTACTTAATACTTCAAGGAGGTTTTACCGCGAATGAAAAAAGAAAACTGGATTCATGAAAGTTTAATTCCTGAATCACTTCCGAATGGTATGCTTCGGATTCATTTAGATAATGAAGATCGGATTCTAGGTTATGGTTCAGGAAGGATTCAACGTAGTTTTATACGTATACCAACGGAAGATAGAGTAAAAATTGAAAGAAGTCATTATGATTCAACCAAAGGGCGTATAGTTTCTAGACTCCGAAACAAGGATTCAAACGATTAGGTGGTTTTTTTTTCAACTTCAATATTCCTTTCGGAGGGATACAATCCGAAAGTTTCAAATTTCCAGAAACTAATTTTCTTCAAATAAGTAAATTTGAAATTCAGTTAAGGAATGACAAATATGAAAATAAGGGCCTCCATTCGTAAAATTTGTGAAAAATGTAGACTGATCCGTAGACGGGGACGAATTATAGTAATTTGTTCCAACCTGAGACATAAACAAAGACAAGGATAATCTTTATAAAATAAAAGAGACTCCCTAAGGGACCCAATATACAAATAAAAAAAAGCGGAAAAGATCCGTTTTGGCATGAAATGGATATATCCATATACCTCTGACTTATATTTATGAGACGATAAAATATGGCAAAACCCGCACCCAGAATCGGTTCACGTAGGAATGGGCGTATTGGTTTACGTAAGAATGCGCGTAGAATACCAAAAGGGGTTATTCATGTTCAAGCAAGTTTCAACAATACCATTGTGACTGTTACAGATGTACGAGGCCGGGTAATTTCTTGGTCCTCCGCCGGTACTTGTGGATTCAAGGGTACAAGAA